GGATTTAAAATTTAATGAGATTCTGAAAGGAGGGTTCATTTAATTTAAATTAAATAACTAAAGTTTTATCTTTTGCTGAAGAAGTTTTGATAGCTACGGATCAAAAAAAACACTAAAATCATAACAGAAAAATGCATTGTGGAAAAATCGATAGTTTCTTTTTTAGTTCCGAAAATGAAACTCAAATTCAAATAGAAAAATAAAAAGAATGTAAATAGTCTTTCTTCTTTTTGTTGTTGCTTGAATATTTTATATTCAATTGAATATAATAAATAACAAGCATTTTGGATTTCAAATCAAATAAATCATTATTTATCTATAATTCGTTGGAACAAAAAAAGGGGCCCGGCTAGGTACTGACCGGGCCAGGCCATCAGAATAAGAAGGGCCTTTCGAACAAAATCAACACAACACAAAGATGTCTTCTTTTTTTTTTTTTCTTTATTTTTATTTATAGGCTCGTTCGAGCCCTTCCTTTATCTAATCTAAAAGAAATTCCTGATTTGTATATCTCTATAGAATAGAGAAAGAAAGACTCCTTACATTATGTGTAATGTAGTAATTCTCTTTTTCAATTGGGAGAGATGGCTGAGTGGACTAAAGCGTCGGATTGCTAATCCGTTGTACGAGTTATTCGTACCGAGGGTTCGAATCCCTCTCTTTCCGGTTCCGTTGATGACTTGATTTATTTATTTATTTTTTCAAATTTTTCAAATCTTAGTTAAACGTGTGGAATAGATAAAATCCTAAGAAAATTTGAAAATTAACCAAGGAAAAACCCTTTGGATTTTATTCTTCACGTCCAGGATTACGTCCTGGATCATTAGATAGGAATCCAAAGATGAAGAGAGAAACAAAAAATATCACTACGGTATAAACGAAGAGTTTCAGAGTAAGCATTACACAATCTCCAAGATGATTTTTTTGGAAAAAAAAAGAGAATAGATCTTCCATTTTTCTACCACATATCCTATTTTGACACCAAGAAATGAGGTTTTTCTAGAAATAGAAATGAATTGTCAGAAATTCATTTGGAATAAGAGTTTTTCATTAACAAAAATTTCTTTCATATCCAAATTTGATATTGTGGGAGACCCTAATATAATAATATAATAGGGTTAGGGTCTTTCACTGGAAAAGGGTCAAAAAAAAGGAGGAAATGGGGTAAGCCGGATTTATGGCGACTATCCAAGAATTTCAATGTGTGAATCGAGGGTTCAGACTCTAAAACTTATCTGATTTTATCAATTGTTAGAGAATTTTTTCTCGAAGAAATCATGAATTTTCTAGGATATTATTAAGGATCTCATCGAAAACTTACAGCAGCTTGCCAAACAAAGGCTAAGAGAAAAAAAAACACAGGTATGACTGGCATAACATCTACGATTGGATTCAAAAAAGCATAGGCTTCGGGCAATTTGCCGAAGAAAAAACTACTCGAATAAAGGGCAGAATTAAGACAAATACAGATCAAACTAAAGATATTAAGCATAACAGACATTTTGTTCTTGGAGATAATTGCATTTTGATTGAGTTATTGATATAAGGAAAAAGGAAGAAAGGAAGTAAGGTATACAAAAAATCCTTCTTTTTCTTTGAACCCACCCAATCAAAAATCCTCCAATTCTCAAAGGAGAATAGAAGAAATCATACTTTCATACAATATCTTAATTGAATTATATGTAATGATCAATAAATTAAGTTGAATTCTATATCTATATGGATTAAAATCCTAGTAATAATCTATTCTATAGATATTTGGACTGGAGTTGACAAACAACCAATAACAATATTATTGTTTCTTAGTGTAGATTAGAAATTGATAATGGGGCGTGGCCAAGTGGTAAGGCAACGGGTTTTGGTCCCGCTATTCGGAGGTTCGAATCCTTCCGTCCCAGAGCCATATCCATTTTTTTAGAATTTTAGAATAAAGATTGATTGTTTTCTTTAACAACTTTCTGTTTAAAGTCTAATTTTAGATGGAATGTGATTCTTTTATATCTTATATGAATCATATCCTTTTTCACAAACTGAACTGAATCGAGTTCAAATGACACGCATCTGTACCTGAATCTATTTTTTATCAGGTAAGATGAGAACATGGATCAAAACAAAAGAGTTTGAATTCCAAAAAGTTGGGTGGGCTTTTCATCATATGTTCATTCCCTTTGATATTTAGGGAAGTTAGTTACTTGGAAAAACTTTCCATCCCAGAATTTTCAATGATGGATGTATTTTGAATCGAGATGCAAAAGAATCTATATTCCCTATCTCTTATTATTTATCCCGTAAATGAGGGAGTCTAATTAGTAATTAGATTTTTTTCGAGATCTCTGAATTCGAAACAAGAGCGAGTTCTTGGTACTAATTAAATTCAATCAATAGGACTAAGTCTCTTAGTGGGTTAGACTAAAGCTTGACTAAATTTGGACTTATTGTTTGTCTTTGTAACTAGACAAGTCATTTCCCATACCGGATCAGGATTCCTTTTTTTTATGCTCTATCATTCCCATAGAAAGAATAGGGGAGTGGATAGGAGATAATCAGTATTAATTTAAAGATCTGTATCTGTCCAAATCTCATTAACAAATGATCAAATAACATATTTATATATGTTATGGAACCGATGTATTTTCTTTGAATCTCATTTTTTTATTTTATTTAGGTATTTTTTTTGTTTGGCTATAATGAAGAATTGTAAATCTATGTAACGATTGGATTGAGGCAGGGGTGATTTATCCTATCCCTTTTATTCACTTTATGACAAGATTCGATTATTGAAATATTACTCAACCCCATGTTAAACAAAATACATATAAAATGAGGAAATGTTTAGCTTATATGTATGTATCGTTCTATTTCAATGACAATAGTCTTTCGGTTTTTGTGAAAAAGGTTTGGGATCCCTTAAATTTTTGAAACTCAAATTAGTTAAATTAAGTATTATAGAATATCTATAACAGTGACAATTGTTCAGTCTATCTGATAGATACGAAAACCCCTCTCTATTTTTTCGATTTTGATTTTCGCAATCAGATGAAAAGAATAAAGATTCAAATCTTACCTTACATCAGTTTTTTTATCCATCTCATGAAAAAAAATGGGATTTCTTTCTTCTTTTCTGTGATCTATTTATCTATTTGAAATCAGTGATGGGTCAATTAAAAAAATAAAGACTTATCTTTTAATGATGTCTAAATAAAATAGGAACCTTTTTCCATTCGAAATAGTTTTAATAAATATTTCGAATGATTCCTTGTAAGTTGAATCTTTGGTACTCAAAAAGTAGGAAATAGGTCAATCTATCCTATTGAGTCACTTGAAGTTGCAGACTCAAAAAGAACTTATTTATTCGTTTATCTATTTCTATTTCTTTATATATATATGTTAAAGATGGTGTCTTGCTAAGACTTTTTCAGAAAAATCTTTACACATATATCATATATAGAAGAAAAAGTATAGATTACGCGATGTCTATGTACAACTGAACCAATGACTATTCATGATTCCATGATTGAATCAATTCCATACCGGTTCCAAATTAGAGGAATGTTATGGTAAAACTTCGTTTGAAACGATGTGGTAGAAAGCAACGTGCGACTTGAAGGACAGATCCGTTGTGGATTTTTACATCCGCTATTTTATATTTATATAGGAATGAAGGTGCTCTTGGCTCGACATCGTTTGTTCTGTTCCACTCGAACCCTTCGTTTTTTGTTTTTTGTTGGGTTGTAAATAGTCCACGATGGAGCTCGAGTAGAAAGGATTAATTCATTTCTCGGGGGCAAGGATCTAGGGTTAATGCCAATCAATAAATTGGAACAACTTCGTAAATATATCTTCAATATAGAAATGGAAAGGATCCAATTTGAGCAAGTTTCCAATTCAAAAGCAAAACCTGTTGGAATTGATCAAACGTTTTCGATCCAAAGTGTATCACGCGGGAATCAACTGTCCGTAGGATTCTTTGATAGAAAGAGAAATCACAAAAAAGGGTATGTTGCTGCCATTTTGAAAGGATTAAGAAGCACCGAAGTAATGTCTAAACCCAATGATTTAAAACAAAGATAAAGGATCCCAGAACAAGGAAACACCATTTTAATTGTCTCGATAGTCTCAATAACTGGATCAGACTGAAGAATCAAAATAGAATTTTAAACGAGACAAACAAAAGGGGGTAAAGACCACTCAATAAATGAAATTTATTAAAGATTTTTTCCTTATAAGCTATTTGAGAGTTATCCAACTTGAGTTATGAGTACGAATGGTTTCTTTTTCATTTTCAGGAAGGAAGAAGAAAAAAAAAAAGACTTAAATCATAGTCTAATTGATTTTATAGGCTCATTTGTCATTTATTAGAATTCCATACATAGACAAAACTTCGAATCAAATCATTTTTTCTCGAGCCGTACGAGGAGAAAACTTCCTATACGTTTCTAGGGGGGGTATTGTTCATCTACATCTATCCCAATGAGCCGTCTATCGAATCGTTGCAATTGATGTTCGATCCCGAAGAGAAGGAAAAGATCTTCGAAAAGTGGGTTTTTATGATCCACTGAAGAATCAAACTTATTTAAATGTTCCTGCTATTCTATATTTCCTTGAAAAGGGTGCTCAACCTACAGGAACTGTTCAGGATATTTTAAAGAAGGCAGAAGTTTTTAAGGAACTTCGACCTAATCAAACGAAATTCAATTAAAGAAATATCAAGGGGGGGGTAGTGATTTGTATATAACTTTGTATAACTTTTCTCTACTATTTTTTTATTTCCCCCCTTAATCCTGCTTTATTCGTATCTATTTCTCATTGCTTCTGTCGAATTCCATGGTCGATAACAACAAAACCTTAGTTTATTGATCATATAAATCTCAAATTCGGACATTTCATTTCTTTCAATTATGTGGTTTTCGTTGGAATTTGACTAACCAACAAGGAATCCAGTTTGCTTATTCCACTTAGATTGATGGAATACATTAAAAATCCGATATTTTTTTTTCCAA